ACCAATTCAGGGTAAAAAAGGGGGTTGCTCCTTCAGCAAAACTTGGATAAAGTTGAGCCAAAAGATCCCGATTCAAGATAAATTCATGAGGAAGTGGTATTTCTTTAGGATCTACTCCAGCATTTAGAAATTGGTTAATCGGTAAAGATACATGTACTTGATGTCCTGCCCAAGAAAGGGACCCCAGTCCTAGTAGCCCTGCTAAATGGTGATTCAACATAGATTCTACATCTTGGAACCAAGCCAATTTTGGAGCTGCTTTGTGATAATGGAACCAACCAGCAAAAAGCATTAAGGCTGCGAAGACCAACGCGCCAATTGCGGTACAATAAAGTTGTAATTCACTAGTTATTCCAGATGCTCTCCAAATCTGAAAAAAGCCAGAGGTTATTTGTATTCCTCGGAAACCTCCGCCCACATCTCCGTTCAGGATTTCTTGGCCCACTATAGGCCAAACCACCTGAGCACTAGGTCCAATGTGAGTAGGATCACTCAGCCATGCTTCATAATTGGAAAAACGCGCACCGTGGAAATACATGCCACTCAGCCAAAGAAAGATGATAGAGAGTTGGCCGAAATGGGCACTAAATACTTTTCGAGAGATTTCCTCCAAATCACTGGTATGACTATCAAAATCGTGAGCATCAGCATGTAGGTTCCAGATCCAAGTGGTAGTATCAGGTCCCTTAGCTATTGTTCTTGAGAAATGACCGGGTTTAGCCCATTCCTCGAAAGAAGTTTTTATGGGATCCCTATCTACCAAAATTTTGACTTCTGGTTCCGGCGAACGAATAATCATTGAGTCCTCCTCTTTCCGGACAACACATACAAAGAAACCCGCCAACAGTCACTCAAGTAATTAGTGAACCGAGGATAGATGCTTAGAATTTGTTTATTTCTCTTCTATCTCCCATCTCTTTTCTTTAGTTATTCACTAGAGCAATTATGATCTGGAAGTCGATCTGGGGCAAGTGTTCGGATCTATTATGACATATTCATAGGGTGCTCAACGGACACCCTTTTTTAGTTTTCGCGCCTTTACATTAGTATACAAAGAGTTTTTTTTATAACCTAATCCAGTGTATTCATATTTAAATGAAAAGTTCCGAAATTTAGCCTCTTTTTTCTGTTTTTAATATAGGATATTATTCTATTTCAATAAACGTTTATTAGTCATTACTAAGAAACATTCTAGTATTGATCTTGAGTCATTTTTCAAATCTCTTTTATTGGTTTTAATAGTCGAAAATAAAAAAATATAAAAAACTAGATATATCGATATTCTCATATTCATCATGAAATAGAACGATTTGAGAAAAGAATATAATGAAAGTTTTTTCTTTGATTGGTTCTTCTGATAGAAAAAAGTCTCCGTTTTATTTAATCGAGGGGGCCAAGAAACTAAAAAAAATTCATTGTAAAAACAAATAAAGATATAGATAGAAAAAAAGTTCTTATTCGAAGCGCCTCGTGATCGTCAACCAATTCTGTGCTTCAATATAATTACCAGGAGTAAGCGTTATAGCCTGTTTCCAATACTCAGCGGCTTGGGCGAACCAAGCCTCCGCCATTTCAGAATCTCCTTGTTGAATGGCCTGCTCTCCACGGTCGGAATAGGCGGGTCAATTCCCTTCCTGAGAACCGTACTTGAGAGTTTCCTACCTCATACGGCTCGACCACCAACTCTTTTGTTTTGGTGTACCAGTTTTTTAACTTTAACCCACTTTCACTTTATATCTAATTGAATGTCTGATTGAATGAGATTTCTTATAGATATTAGGTTTTTCTTGGATTAAACAAAAGAGAGTAATTACATGAGTTTCAAACTTTAATTTTGATTTAATTAATATATTAATTCATATAATAAGTTTTCTCTTTTCTCCTACCTTCAGAAAAAAAAGGCATGTCCGCTGTTATTAGATATTAGAATTTTCTGAAAGGTAACTATCCCGCTTTCATATAAAAATGGATATAGAATCTTTGAAAAAGACTTTTTTTCATACTTCATAAAAAAAAGACTTACTGTCTTTAGGATCTGATGCTACACCGCTGCTCAATACCTTAGGGTATCCACTCTATTACATAAGTAGATTCCTAAGATTTCTCTCATATTATGATATAAATAAACAGCTCTTGTTGGATCGGTACAAGACCTTTCCAATTGATCTTTACGGTGCTCCCTCTATCAATTAAATCTTTTTTATCCATAGAAAGAAAGTATTTAGGCATATCCAGTCTTCACTTCATATTTCTATCTATGAAGTTTTTTTTGCTACAGCTGATAAAAAATCGTTTTGGACGATGCTTATGTAGAAAGCCCTTTTTTGTGTTTCTAGTATTTCATTAACTAGATGTTCGCTCTTTTTTTCTATAGTGGAGATAGTCGCACGTAATGACAGATCACAGCCATATTATTAAAAGCTTGTGGTAAAAAGGGGTTTCGTTCTAATGCCCGAAAATAATATTCTAAAGCTTTGGTATGTTCCCCATTACTTGTGTGGATAAGGCCTATATTATAGAGTATATAACTTCGATCATAGGGGTCAATTTCTAGGCGCATCGCTTCATAATAATTCTGTAATGCTTCCGCATAATTTCCTTCAGATTGAGCCGACATCCGTTACGGTCGTCATTCGCTTTAACAAATTCTCCGTTTCAGAACCGTATGTGAGATTTTCATCTCATACGGCTCCTCCTTTAGGTGCATAATGCAAATAAGATATGGAAAAATCTGATGTCATTATGAACTAAGCGGGGCTAATGTTTTTACACGAAATCCCTAGCCAACCTTCTTGCAAAAGATCTTTTCTTACTACCAAGTAGGTTCATGCTAGATAAAAATAAAAAAGGAAACTCTCAAAATTTCTTTGTTCTCAACGCCCCTAAATTTCCAGGAATTAGTCACTTCAACAGTCTTCAATGGTTATACGGGTATCCAAAGTACGAACGAGATGGATGTTTATTGTTCCAACCACTTTAATTAGTAGTCCCAATCCAAGAATAAAGAAAAGGAAGAATTTTGAAGAAAGTTTTCGTGTTGTTGATTTCTCGGCGTAGTGCTTCTTCCCCTATGCCTCCTATTCGTATATTGTATTAGTGTAGTAGGATTGATCTGTAATACGGGAACCATAGGTAAAAACCTTTTGCTCAATACTAGAATTCACAATTGAAGCATCTAAGGCTGCATTAATCGTGGATACATGACAGAAGGGATTGCTTTTTTATATTATAAACTTCACCTTCAAAAGCGTAGATTTTTTCAATACTCGTTTTTCTTTATATTCCAAATCGGCAAGAAAGACAAAAAATAATGATAATCAAATCGCACCATCTCTGTAATAAGTAAATGCCTCTTTTTCTCCGGAAGTTGTCGGAATGACTCGTAATAAGATATCGGCTACAATTGTAAAGGTTTTATCAATAAAATTTCCATTTATACGCGCTCTTGGCATAGGTAGTAATCCATTCTATAACTGTTTTGATTTCCTTTCCCTTTTCTTTTGTGAGAAAATTTTCTCACAAACAAAGGAATTTTATAGTACGAACTAACATAAAAGCGGACTCATTAAAATAAAAAAACCTTCTATCTACTTCCAAATTTTTCCGGTCAAAGGGGTATCTATTAACCATAACCTAAAAAACAATTAATAACTCGCTATTCACCCAGGTACTCAGTCATAATCCTGATGTCGGAGAGATGGCCGAGTGGTTGAAGGCGTAACATTGGAACTGTTATGTAAGCTTTTGTTTACCGAGGGTTCGAATCCCTCTCTTTCCGTACGTTCAACTAATTCACCAACCTTACGTTAAAAAAGAATAGATATCAAATCTACACGCTTGTTTTTAGTTTTAAATAGATTCTATATTCCTAATTTCTTTGATACGTAAAATGCTGGGAAGAGCAAACAAGGGATCAAAATCTCCCTACCAATCCATGATACAAGAATAGGAAAAAGATTACCCGACAAAATCCCTTACCTTTTGCCTTTTTATTTTTAATCAAAAAATAGGTCAAGTTGTCCGAACTCCTTTTTTTAGTTTTTTTTACTTAAGTTAGGTTTATTAAGTCTGTCGAGAGTAATATTCTACGACAAGCAATTCATTTATTTTCAAACCGACGCAGTTCCTATCTATTATTTGATTGACTAACCCTTCATATTGAAATGTGTGAAGAGTCAGATGCTTTGGCAATTCCTCGGGGGCAGATGAATCAAGAAGATTTTGAACCAAAGTTCTAGAGTTTTGTTCATCCTTCACTGTAATAATATCTCGGGGTTTGCAGCGATAACTTGGTATATCAACTATATGGCCATTCACTAAAATATGTCCATGGTTAACTAATTGGCGCGCTTGAGGAATAGTCAAAGCCATACCCAATCTAAAAAGGATGTTATCCAAACGCATTTCAAGTAATTGTAGTAAAACTTGACCTGTTGACCCCTTGGCTTTTCCGGCGATACGAACATATTTAAGTAATTGGCGTTCTGTAAGACCATAATGAAAACGCAATTTTTGTTTTTCTTCTAAACGAATACGATATTGAGATTTTTTTCCGGAGCGTGATTGGTTTCTAAGATCCCTTCCTGCCCTAGGCCTTTTACTAGTTAGTCCCGGTAAAGCCCCCAGACGGCGTATTTTTTTTAAACGAGGCCCTCGGTAACGTGACATAAAGACTCCTTTTTTTATTTAAATTGTACAAAACGAAAGAAAATTAAAACTGAACTAAATAATAATGATAAATGACGTGAAATCCACTACAATAAACTATTGGAATACAAAGAGTAAGAAGATATATTCTCTCAATATATAGATTTTTTTATTGTATATACAATATATATAAATCAAATAAATCACCAAAATGTTCCTTTATTTTCTTTATTTATTTTGCAAAGGTCTAACCCTTTTACCCAATATATATTCCTATATGGAAGTTTATATGACATAATATAAAGGAAGCGGTAACTCTGGGAAAAAGGTTAACGAAGTCTTTTCAATTTTCT